TGATGGTCAGAGGCGAATTGAAAGCTAAGCAGTGGTAATTCTACCCCCCCCCCGGGAAAAATAGAGATGTCTCCTACGTTACCCGTAATATGTGGAAGTATCGACGTAATTTCATAAAGTCATTCGGTCTGAATGCTACATGAAGAACATAAGCCAGATGAAGGAACGGGGAGACCTAGGATGTAGAAGATCATAACATGAGTGATTCGGCGGATTTGGATTCCTATATATCCACTCGTGTGGTATTTCATCATACGATTCATATGAGATCCATCTGTCTAGATATCATCATATACATCCAGAAAGCCGTATGCTTTGGAAGAAGCTTGTACAGTTTGGGAAGGGATTTTGATTGATCAAAAAGAAGAATCTACTTCAACCGATATGCCCTTAGGCACGGCCATACATAACATAGAAATCACACTTGGAAAGGGTGGACAATTAGCGAGAGCAGCGGGTGCTGTAGCGAAACTGATTGCAAAAGAGGGTAAATCGGCCACATTAAAATTACCATCTGGGGAGGTCCGTTTGATATCCAAAAACTGCTCAGCAACAGTCGGACAAGTGGGTAATGTTGGGGTGAACCAGAAAAGTTTGGGTAGAGCCGGATCTAAGTGTTGGCTAGGTAAGCGTCCTGTAGTAAGAGGAGTAGTTATGAACCCTGTAGACCATCCCCATGGGGGTGGCGAAGGGAGGGCCCCAATTGGTAGAAAAAAACCCGCAACCCCTTGGGGTTATCCTGCGCTTGGAAGAAGAAGTAGAAAAAGGAATAAATATAGTGATAGTTTGATTCTTCGTCGCCGTAGTAAATAGGAGAATATTGAAAATAGAATATGTTTCCTCATCTTTACAAAAAAAAAGGAGTAATTAGCTGTGACACGTTCACTAAAAAAAAATCCTTTTGTAGCTAATCATTTATTGATAAAAATTGCGAAGCTCAACACGAGGGCAGAAAAAGATACAATCGTAACCTGGTCCCGGGCATCTACCATTATACCCACAATGATCGGCCATACAATTGCTATTCATAATGGAAAGGAACATTTGCCTATTTATATAACAGATCGTATGGTAGGTCACAAATTGGGAGAATTTGCACCTACTCTGAATTTCCGGGGGCATGCGAGAAACGATAATAAATCTCGTCGTTAAGTTAATATATTAATTAATATTAATAAAGTGGATATGGGTGCTCATCGTTTATTGGTGGGAGGTGAACCTTATGATAAAGAGTGACCCAGATGTAGAAGTATACGCTTTAGGTCAACATATACGTATGTCTGCTCATAAAGCGCGAAGAGTAATTGATCAGATTCGTGGGCGTCCCTACGAGGAAACACTTATGATACTAGAACTCATGCCTTATCGAGCGTGTTATCCCATTTTAAAATTAGTTTATTCTGCAGCAGCAAATGCTAGTCACAATATGGGATTCAACGAAACGGCTTTAATCATTAGTCAAGCCGAAGTTAATGAAGGTACTAGCATGAAAAAGTTAAAACCCCGAGCCCGAGGACGTAGTTATCCGATAAAAAGACCCACCTGTCATATAACTATTGTATTGAAAGATATATCTAAAGAGAAAAACTATTTCATATGGTTAAGAAAAGATGGACGGGTATATAAAAATAAGTATACAGATGTCAGAGAGAGGTATCTATATATGATGGATCATATGCTATATCGTAACAGAATGACGTGGGCTAATAGAGAAATGATATGGCCTTATAGAGATAGCGAGGTGCTATGGGACAAAAAATAAATCCACTTGGTTTCCGACTTGGTACAACCCAAAGTCATCATTCTGTTTGGTTTGCACAACCAAAAAGTTATTCCGAGGGTCTCCAGGAAGATCAAAAAATACAGGATTGTATCAAGAATTATGTACAAAAAAATAGGAAAATATCCTCGGGTGCCGAGGGAATTGCACGCATAAAGATTCAAAAAAGAATCGATCTGATCCAGGTCATAATATATATGGGATTCCCTAAATTGTTCATAGAGGGCAGCCCGCGAGGAATTGAAGAATTACAGAGCAATGCACAAAAAGAATTTAATTCTGTGAACCAAAAACTTAACATTGCTATCACAAGAGTTGAAAAACCGTATGGACAACCTAATATTCTTGCAGAATTTATAGCCGAACAATTAAAGAATAGAGTTTCGTTTCGAAAGGCAATGAAAAAAGCTATTGAATTAACTGAAAAAGCAGATACAAAGGGAATTCAAGTACAAATTGCAGGGCGTATCGACGGAAAGGAAATAGCACGTGTCGAATGGATCAGAGAAGGTAGGGTTCCCCTACAAACCATTCGAGCCAAAATTGATTATTGTTCCTATACAGTTCGAACTATCTATGGGGCATTAGGAATCAAAATTTGGATATTTGCAGACGAGGAATAATGGGCCTTTCGTTGTCTTTCTGTTCCATCCATCCGGCAATTGAATAAAAAATCACAAACTCGTTCATTTTTTTCCGTTCAATCAAAAAAATGAGAATTTTTTAGAATTCTTAATTCTCTTAATTCTATAGGGTTGAATAACAATTCGATTGACTCCATCTCCATATAATTGCTATGCTTAGTGTGTGACTCGTTGGTTTTTTATTTAGAGTTAGGTTAGGATTAAAAAACAAAGGGCCATCCCCTAGTATGAACTAATAACTATATAACTAATAACCAGCTCATTGCTTCGTATTATCTGGATCCAAGGAACCAGTCGCTATATGATGTATTGATCATATTGTTGTAGCAACTGAAGCATTTTTTTTTACATAAAAGAAAAATAAATCTATCTATAAGGTTGTGAAGCAAAAACAAAGGGATATGGATAAATGGAGGGGTGAGAGAAAGAAAGAAAAAGAATAGCAATGATATATGATTCCAATATGTATGGTCTATGAACTATCTTATAAAAGGCAATGTAATAAAGCATTAATGTATTCGTCCATAATTAATAATTATAATTAATAATTAGATTCGATGAATATGAATACAATTTATACGAAAAATAAAAAAGAATAAAGAGCGCCGAGTCAATAAAGACTGAGAAGATTGATTCAGGAACAAATTTTATTAGGAGCTCCATTGCAGAGTTCGGGCCTAGTCATTAATCGAGAAGCGATGGGAACGACAGAACCTGTGACTGAGGAAGATTCCCTTGAAAACGAATCCTAATGATTCATTGGGTGGGATGGCGGAACGAGCCAAGAACCAATTCATTTATTCTGATAGGTCATGGAACGCCCCTACGAATGAAAGGGATGTTGAAAGAGCAAATATTCGCCCGCGAAAGCCTTACTGGATTGCTAAGTTTTGGGCAATTCAATAAAAATAAATAAAGGTAAAAATGAAGATTCATTAATTATAAAATATAAAATGAAATTTCTCATTTTATTTTATTCCTACGTGTATGTGACAGATTATATCTCAAAAAATTCCATGATTCATTATTCATTCAATTCAAAATAGATAAATATATACAATATTATTTAATCGTTTCATTCGCGAGGAGCTGGATGAGAAGAAACTCTCATGTCCAGTTCTGCAGTAGAGATGGCATTGAGAAACAACCATCAACTATAACCCCAAAAGAACCAGATTTCGTAAACAACATAGAGGAAGAATGAAGGGAATATCTTATCGAGGCAATCGAATTTGTTTCGGCGGATACGCCCTTCAGGCACTTGAACCCGCTTGGATCACATCTAGACAAATAGAAGCGGGGCGGCGAGCCATGGCACGATATGCGCGTCGTGGTGGAAAAATATGGGTACGTATATTTCCAGACAAACCTGTTACAGTAAGGCCTACCGAAACACGTATGGGTTCGGGGAAAGGATCTCCCGAATATTGGGTATCCGTCGTTAAACCGGGTCGAATACTTTATGAAATGGGTGGAGTATCAGAAATTGTAGCCAGAGAAGCTATTTCTATAGCTGCGTCCAAAATGCCTATACGAACTCAATTCGTTATTGCGGGATAGGGATATGGAACGAAAGGAAAGGGGCCTTGTGATGAAAAAACCGCAGTTTTTTTATTTCTGGACAAACAATCTTTCTTCTTTTTTTCTTCGCCCTTTAGTTAGTTAGCATTGAAAGAAAAAAGAGAAAAATAATAAGAATGATATGATTCAACCTCAGACCTATTTAAATGTAGCGGACAACAGCGGGGCTAGAGAATTAATGTGTATTCGAATCATAGGAGCTAGTAATCGCCGATATGCTCATATTGGTGACGTTATTGTTGCTGTAATCAAAGAAGCAGTCCCCAATATGCCTCTACAAAGATCAGAAGTGATCAGAGCTGTAATTGTACGTACATGTAAAGAACTCAAACGTGACAATGGTATGATAATACAATATGATGACAATGCAGCAGTTGTCATTGATCAAGAAGGAAATCCCAAAGGAACTCGAGTTTTTGGTGCGATCGCTCGGGAATTGAGACAGTTGAATTTTACTAAAATAGTCTCATTAGCTCCTGAGGTATTATAAATAGATTCTAAATAAATACTAATAGATGAAAACATAATAAAACATAAAAAAAGGGAGGTTCATAGTAAGATATCTGAACTGAATTAGATTCCATTAATTAGTAGAATGCATTAGTAGATTGTTTCTCACGCATATACCTTTAATAATTCATGAAAAAAAAAGAGTGGAGCATGCTGATTATATAAAAACCCGGAGGCACCAATAATTATAGTTCATCATGGGTAGGGACACTATTGCCGAAATAATAACTTCTATACGAAATGCTGACATGGATAAAAAAGGAACGGTTCGAATAGCATCTACAAATATCACTGAAAACATTGTTAAAATACTTCTACGCGAAGGCTTTATCGAAAATGTGAGAAAACATCGAGTAAGCAAGAAATATTTCTTGGTTTCAACTCTGCGACATAGAAGGAATAGAAAAGGGCCATATAGAACTGTTTTAAAACGTATCAGCCGACCCGGCCTACGAATCTATTCCAACCATCAACGAATTCCTAGG